AGACTCCAGAAGATATTGATCGTAAATAAGAAGACTGTTTACGAAGAAAAAGGAATATATATTCGCATTCATATACATAAAAATTATGTAGGAACCAAAAGAATCTTTTCTTTATTTTTGAAAAGACGTAAATGGATTTTTTTGAAGTAATGAGACTATTCAAATTATGATATTCGTGAAAAATAAATCGCAATAAATGCAAAGAAGGAACATCTTTGATCCAGCATTGAAGGATTTGAACCAAGATTTCCAGATGGATGGGATAGGGTATTAGTAGATCCGACACATAATTTAAATGTGATAATTTATCCTCTAAAAAGGGAAATATTGAATGAATAGATCGTAAATTCTGAGATTTTGGTATTCTTTTTTCTTCAAGGGAGGATACTAATCGTGACGAGAATGAAATTTCCAGAATGACTCCAAAACCTTCTGATACCATTTGAGAATAAAAATGATAAGAAAAAGAATTCTTGTGCAGCGAAAATCCATTTTGGTTAGAATCATTCACCGAAGAAATCAAATATTTCTGTTGATACATTCGAGTAATTAAACGTTTCACAAGTACCAAACTAGATTTATTGTCATAACCGATAATTTCTACAGGTTCATAAAAAATCAAACTATTGAAGCTATGATAATGAGCAAGTGAGTAAATATACTCCTGAAGGAGTAGCGGATATAGGAAGTTTTGTTGCCAAAATCTCTCTTTTTTCAATCTAAATATCCTTGTAATTCTGCTATTTAAATACATTTCTACTTTAACCAAAAAAGAGAGGCATTTCTTGTGTTATGAAATGATACATAGTGCAATATGGTCAGAACGGCGTATGTGTATATGTTGTATATAGTCTATTTTTTCTCTTATAGTAAAATACTCTTTATAAGAAAATAGTAGAACTTCTAACTAGAAGAAATTAGAATATTAGAATAATAAAGAATAATAGAATAAGAATCTTATTCTTCTAATTATTCTAAAAGATAATTCTAATAATATAGTCTAGTATTATTATATACTATGCACTGTCTATACTTTTACTTTATAGTTTTTCTATTTTAAAGAATATAAAATAAGATAGACTTTTTTATAGACTTTTTCTACTTTTTAAACTTTTAGACTGTACTGTGATTAAAAATCATAAGAATAATCTAAGAAGTAAAAAATTATAGAATTATAGAAAAGTAAGAACAAAGAAAGAATATATACCCCGGAGACAAAGAGCCCAATCTACAGATCTTTTTCTTTTCCCTTTCTATTTAAATTATCTAATTTGATTTTATTTTACTTGTTAATATAACTAGTAATATAGGAATAATAATAAAAGAAAGAAAATAACAATAAGAAAAAAGGGTAAAAATCTTTTATTTTTGCAACCCAATCACTCTTTTGACTTTGGAAATAAGAATTTTTTATCACTATACTTTTTCTTCTACACATCCGTCTACAATCCACAATAAAGAATAATTAGGATTAATAAAAAAAAGAATCAATGGTCTCACAAGAGATCCTTTTCCCACATCAGGCACTAATCTATTTTTAACGTATAATTAGTAATTTGATCGGGTAATCATTCAAATTAAGAAGGGAAGCTCGTTGCTTTTTTGTCTTACTCGAATTGGAGCCATAAGGCTCTATCCATTTATTCACTAGACCCAAAATACTTTACTGAACTTTAAAAATGTTCTAAAAAGAAAAATTCTTGTTCTATTTATATTATGAGTACTAGAATTTTTCTTTTTTTTTCTATTATTCTATTAATATTCTTTTTTTTTTTTTATTTTTCTATTCTTTTTACGACATGCTCTTTTTTCCATTCATTACCTTTTTACCTTTCAGGATCAGTCGCGGTCTTATAAACTATACCAATAGTCTAGACGAATTTCTTCATCCAAATGTGTAAAAGATCACAGTCGCAATTAAAAGCCGAGTACTCTACCATTGAGTTAGCAACCCGGATCAATATGAAGTGTAGATATGATCGAAAGAAAAAAATTAAGCAAACTCATCCATTTTACTAAAATGAAGGAAAGAGCCAATAGGGAATGGGGATAAAAAGATCTATTTATATACAATCAAATTATATTGGTTTGATACGCCATTGTCAATATGAATGGACTTTTTAGAAAAAAAAATTCAAGAAATTCTATGGAAATTTGTGTTGGATTAGCACAACATAAAGAATAAAACTTTGAGTGGAAAAAAATAAGGAATAAGAAAAAGGTATAGATAGAAAAATAGCGGCTTTCTTTAATAAAAAAAAGAAAGATACAATACAAATACAAGAAGAAAGATTACCCCCCTTGTTGGGGGGTTCCACAAAAATAAGAAAAAGAAGAATAAAATAAGTATGAATAGAACAAGAAAAAAAGAAACTTTGAATAAAGAATTAAACAAAGATAGGTACTCTTTATCCTATACTTTTTTCTTCATGATTCTTGTTTTTCTTTTCTTTTTTTATCAAAAGAAATTCGAAATTCTTTAAAAAATTCTGTCTTGCTTAAAATATCATAAACAGTTTCTGTGGGTTGAGCACCTTTTTCAAGGAAATATAAGATAGCAGGAACATTTGAATAAGTTTGATTCTTTATCGGATCATAAAAACCCACTTTTCGAAGATCTCTTCCTTCTCTTCGGGATCGAACATCAATTGCAACGATTCGATAGATGGCTCATTGGGATAGATGTAGATAAAAGATGCCCCCCTAGAAACGTATAGGAAGTTTTCTCCTCATACGGCTCAAGAAAAAATGATTCTAATTTCTAGAATTTCTATTTCTATCTATATAGATAGAAATAGAAAGAGAAAGGGATCTATAAAGAATTAGACTGAAATTTGAGCCTTTTTTTTTTCCTTCTTTACAGAAAAATAAATTTCATTTATACTCCTAACTCAAGTTGGGTATTTTTAAAAGAGTTCAAAAGGAAATCCTTAAAATTTCTTGAGCTGTCTCTAACCTCTTTTTTTGTCTATTTTCAGATCTATTTTTTTTTACTCATTCTGATCCAATTGTTGAGACAAGTTAAAAAAGTGTTTCCTTGTTCCGGAATTTGTTGTCTTTTCTTTGTGCTTTTTTAAATCATTAGGTTTAGACATTACTTCGGTGATCTTTACTCCTTTTCAAAAAGGCAGCAACATACCTTTTGTTTTTTCTATGGAAAAGGGAAAAATCATTTTATTCCTTTGTGATACACTCTTGATCAAAACAGTTTTAAAATTTCGACAAATTTGGTTTTTTTTTTCATTTCAAACTTGTTCAATTTTGAACCTCTCCATTTATCTATAATTTAGATATTGATGATATTTTTACAAAGTTGATCTAACTTATTGATTGTCACTAACCCTAGATTATTACCCCGATAAAAGAATTAATTCTTTTTGCTCGAGCTCCATCATATGCTATACCTTTTATATACCATTAGTATCTTTATTTAGCAACCCAAGACAAATTCAATCAGGTTCCTAGCAGAACAAATCATGTCGAGACAAGAGCATCTTTATTCGTATAGAAGATGGTGGATGTCAGAATCCACAGCCAATCATGTCCTTCAAGTCGCACGTTGCTTTCTACCACATCGTTTCAAACGAAGTTTTACCATAACATCCCTATAATTTTCTTTTAATTTGGAACCATATGCAATTGATTCAATATGGAATCATGAATAGTCATTGGCTGAACCGATACATAAGAATCTACACTTATAGACTTATAGATTAAGTCTATACCCAGAAAGGATTTCACTTAAAATTACCTCCATATTTTCTCATATGAATAATATCACATAAAAAAACAAATCAGTTTTAAGCAAACTTATTTACATCTTCAACAAATCTTTCAGGATTGTCCATCAGAAATTCTTTTTCTTAAAAGAAAAAAGATTATAAACCTAAAAAAATTCTTTTGCTTTACTTTCATTCAGATGAAAAAGAAATCCCCATGAATGGATAAAAGTTTTTATTTAACTAAATATTTCATTGAAATATTCATAAATATTCAATTCTAGTCAATTAGAGAATAATAAGATATTCTCAATAAGAAAAATATACAAAAAAATATACAAATAGACAATATATATTCTTATGTAATAATTATGTATTTATGTATGAATATATTCTAATCTAAATATATCCTAATATATTCATATTTTCTCATTTTTTCTTTATATTTATGAAATATAATTTTATGATTTGAATATTATGATTTACTTTTTTTTTTACCATCTCCAATTGAATCTGATTTTCATTTAATTTAAAACAGAGAGATAGTTTGAAAATAGAGTTTCTTTGTTTTCATTATTATCAAAGTATAAAAAGTCTCGTATAAGGTAAGATCAAAGATAAAATCAGAATCCGAGGATTCTGATCTTTTCGCATCCATCTCCATCATAAAAAAAAAAAAACAAAGAATTGTTGAATTCAAATTTCAATTTCAATCGAAAATAATTTTTCGTTTCTGATGCGAACGATCTGGGACGGAAGGATTCGAACCTCCGAGTAACGGGACCAAAACCCGTTGCCTTACCGCTTGGCCACGCCCCATTTCTTTTTGGTCTAAGAAAAACTAAGATAAATATTTGTTATTCGTCAATAACCAACCTAAATAAATATAGGACATGTTGCCGCTAGGATTCAACATAATAGATATAGAATCAAAAAGATTAATTGATCATTACTTAGAATTCAATTAAGATATTCTATGAAAATAGAATTCCTTGTATTCTTATTTGATTGGATAATGTAAGGAAGGATTCTTGATTGGGGAGAAGTCAAAGAAAAATAAGAATTTCTTTCTTTTATCTGCCTTTTTTATTTTCAAATTTCCCTCAGAAAAACAACTCAATCCAATCTGATAATTTATTCTTCAATTTAATTTGAATCTTTAACTTTAAGAACAAGAAAAGAATATTTGTTATGCTTAATATCTTTTGTTTAATTTGTATCTGTCTTAATTCTACCCTTTATTTGAGTAGTTTTTTCTTTGCCAAATTGCCCGAGGCTTATGCCTTTTTCAATCCAATCATAGACGTTATGCCAATTATCCCTGTACTCTTTTTTCTCTTAGCCTTTGTTTGGCAAGCTGCTGTAAGTTTCCGATAAAAATTGAATCTCTAATCTCTATTCAATTCATAATTTATTTGATAAAAAAAAAGATGAGATTTTATTCTGAAAATCAATAAGATCATAAATAAGATTCAGATAAGTCTGGACATTAGGAACCCTCGATTCAAAAAGTTTGGTATTTTCTATTGAAATTCAATTTGAATATTGAATAAGGTAAGGAGGCGATGATCTTTATCTTTTCTTTACTTTATCTTTTCTTTAAAAAGCTAACCTGCTTATTTCTTTTGTTCTAACCTTTCCTTTATAAGATCCCATACCCCATAAAATTACTTAATTATAGAAATTATAGAATTATAGATATGAATATGGCAATAAATTTTTGGTAACGAAAAAATACGAATCTTATTACATTAGAAAAAAATTCATAAAAATAAATTTCAAAAAAACTTCTTTTTTTTTTCATCTTTAGAGCGATAGTATGTGTCGTAAAATAGGTGATCTATTTCCTTAAAAAAATGATCTTATCTTATCTTGGAGATTTGTAATGCTTACTCTTAAACTATTCGTTTACACAGTAGTAATATTCTTTGTTTCTCTATTCATCTTCGGATTCTTATCTAATGATCCGGGGCGTAATCCTGGGCGTGAAGAATAAAAAGAATAAAAAAAGAGATGAGATTCATTTTTACTTTTTCCTTTCTTTTTTCATAGGTAAATGTATAAAGAAAAGAAATGAAATAGATGTTAGATAAAGATAAAAGATTCATAAATAAAGAATAATCAAAAATTATTCCAATTATAAAATCTCAATTGATCGGGGGGGGGGGGGTCGGAGAGAGAGGGATTCGAACCCTCGATACGAAAAATTCGTACAACGGATTAGCAATCCGACGCTTTAGTCCACTCAGCCATCTCTCCCCATTCAAAATTGCAAATTTATCATGTAATTTAACACATGAAGTCAAGATTGATAACAATTTTGATTTTACTTCAATAATTCAAAAAAAAATTTCTCGAATAGAAAGAATGCCTTACTTCTTTTATTTTGTACAAAACAAAAACTTCATTTCCCCGGCCTGGTTAAGTATAAGTACTGGCCGGGCCAGTACTTCTTTTGTTCCGACAAATAAAAATTTTTATTGAAACGAGAAGAATAATTTTCATTGCCATTCCTAATTATTAGAAATTAGATAAGATTCTAATAGATAGATTATCTTAGAAATTATTGAAACTATTCTTTATATCTAACTATATCTAAATTAATAATTAATAGAATTTATATATTCTATATATTCTATTTTCATTTTATAATTTTATATTATTTTATATTCTATATATTTATATATAGAATATTTTAATATTTAATATATTTTAATATTTAATATATTTAAAATTTACTAATTTAATCTTAGAGATTCTATTTCTATTCTCAGTATATTTAGTATATTCTAGTAAATTAGAGTCTAAATTTAGAATATTGAATCTTTATAGTAAAAAATAGTAAAAGTGTTCTAGTACTCTTACTAGTACTAGTAAGAGTCTTTATAGTATTATAGTATATAGTAATATAGTACTAAAGTACTAAGATTTTTCGTGTTTATTTTTTTTTTTTTAAGTTTTCCCACGGTGGAACAAAATACGTGTTAATGCTGAAATTTTCATGATTCTGATGCTATCTTGACTACATATAATTACTTTGTTGGACAAAAGGCCCATTTATATCCAATAATGAATATGTAGCGGGTATAGTTTAGTGGTAAAAGTGTGATTCGTTCTATTAACAACTTCAATAGTTAAGGGGTCTTTCCTTTTTTTTTTCATATTTCATATTCCGATCAAAAACTTTATTTCTTAAAAAGATTTAATACTTTATCCCTCAATAGCACATTTGAGGAAAAAATATACATTATCACGATTTCTATCCAAAAGACAATTAGAATTTTAATAAAAAAATTGTATTATGGAGTCGAGAAGCATAATTTTTTTTGATTGGTTCAATTCTTCCAATTAAATAAGTATGAATAAAAGATCTATGGATAATAGTACAAAACTTTCAATCGTAACTAAATCTTCAAATTTTTCGCTTAAAAAGGGGAGATTGAAGCCAAAATAGCTATAAAATGATGGTTTTGGTTTACTAGAACCCTCGGCTTCTTATTTTAGCTCGGTAGAAACAAAATTATTTTCCTTAGGATCCCACGAGTAGAAAAGAAATAGGGAACGAAGTAACTAGACTAGAAAGATTTGATAAAATCCCCCTCTTCTATAGGGATCATCTAAAAAGCAAGTATCTTTAGATGCATTCGTAAAAAAAGCTGACATAGATGTTATGGATCTCATTTTTTCTCTGGTGGGAATACATAGATCTTCCATAAAGGAGCCGAATGAAACCAAAATCTCATGTTCGGTTTTGAATTAGAGATGTTAAAAATGATCAACC